GGTAAAATGGCTGAGTCTAGGCAATAAATTGTAAATTTATTAACGAATTTGAATTCTTTTACCAAGTTTAATAGTCAAGTATGATTTTAAATTGCAAATTTAAAGGTAAATAATTTTTTAAACTTTAAAGCAACTAAGGCTTAGAGATGCCCTCTATATGCAACTTTGAAGGTTGCTAGTTTGTTGCTTAACCTAAATCCTTAATAAAAGTTGAATAAGAGAGTGCAAATAATTAATCTGATTATCGTTATGAAATTAATCATAATTAATGCGAAGTTTCTTATTTTTAACTCTGTTGATTTAGGTTCATTGAATGATATTAGTATTGATGAGAAGATGATTCGTATGTAAATGTAAAGTATAATTAATGTTATAATGATTATGATGAATGTAATTAAGTATAATTTGTTTATGATTAATCAGTTAATTACGAATCATTTAGGCAGGAATCCAATGAATGGTGGAAGACCGCCTAGTGATATAAAATTTATTATGTAGGAAAATTTAACTATTTTGTTTTTGTTTATGATGTTGTTTACTTGTGATGCATAGAAAGTATTTGTTTTGTGGAATAATATAATGATGTTAAAGTTAATTATACAATAAATTGTGAAATATAATAATCATATCGAGTATGATATAAATATTGTTGATAATATTCAAGCAATATGATTGATTGATGAGAATGCTATAATTTTTCGTATTCTTACTTGGTTGAACCCTATGATTGTTCTAACTATTAAGCAGGTAATAATAACAATTAATAGGAATGTGGTGTTAATTGAATTGTTTATAATTAACACTATAGGGGCAATTTTTTGTCATGTTAATAGTATTAGAGAGTTTATTCATCTTAGTCCTTCCATTACTTCAGGGAATCAAAAATGGAATGGTGCTGCTCCTAATTTTGTTAGTAATGCTGAATTCATTATTATTAAAAAATAGAAATTTACTAGGGGGGTGATAAATTCATTTAATAATAATAATATAATTACTGACATTAGTAGGATTATAGATGCAATTGCTTGTGTGATGAAGTATTTTAATGATGATTCAGATGAGAAAATATTTTTTTGATTGTTAAATAGTGGGATAATTGATAATAAATTGATTTCTAGACCTATTCATATGGCGAATCAAGAATAGGAGGAAATTGAAATAAGAGTTCCTATAATTATTGTATTAAAGAAGATTAGTTTGTATATTTTAATTAAAAAGAGAAAGTCTTTACTTTCATTGACAGGGTATGAACCTATAAGCTTATATTAGCTTATCTTTTTATATTTTAGTATATGATGTATAGAAATTTTTGATATTTCAGGAAATAGTTTAATTCTATTAAATATAATGAAGGTGTATTTGCACGTGATTTATTCTATCAAAATAACCCTTTACTCAGGCACTTCATTTAAAACTTTAATTGGAGAGAAGTTTTTACAAACTTAATTATTTATTTTTTATTTAATTGGTTGAGGTTATTGAACTGTTGTAATTTTTATAAAAGTTTCAAAAAATGTAAAAATTGTGACATTTTTGTCATCGGACGGTTTTTATCAAAATTTTATTAACTTTGGCAATGTCATGATCAGGTCGATTTTTCGACCCAAAAATTTTGTCTGCCTATTTTCAGAATATTAAAGATTATATATATATAAAATCCATATATATATTATATATAATATTAATAACTTAATCTTATACATATTTAATAAGGATGTATAAGCACTTATTATTCATTCTTCATTCTATAGTGTTAACCAAATCTTATAGAAATTAGATATAGAGAGAGTTACACTATAGTCGATAAGACTATTGGAGTCTATTTATTGTTTTTATATTAAACATTTATATATATATATATATATACATTTATTTATTATTAAATAATTAAACATTTATATAAAAAAAAAAAAAACCTACTTTTCATAATCATATATAAATCCCTTAGTTAATAAATGTAATAAGTTAATATAAACCTGTAATTGCATTATTATAGGGTTTTATATTTTATTGTTAAATGTTATAGATAACATTAAAATTAATAATTATGTTAGTTCATATTTGTTTATAATAAAAGTAAAAGTTGATAAAAATTGCAAAAAATGGGGTTTTTGGCCCGGGCGATTTCTGCAATAAAATTTTTCGTAGGGGGTTTTAACGGAAAAATTTGCTTTAGGTGCAAAATTTAAAGTGAGGAATTTTTGCAATTTTTTATTATAATGAAGCTTGTAGTTAGGAATATTTAGCAGGTCCAAGGGGGGTTTCGGGGGAAACTGTGGGACCGACGATTTAGTAGCAGGGATAATTCTATAATTGAGTTAGTAAGTTGTCAGGGAGTGGCAAAGTTTTATTATGGCTTTGAAATTGACTGACTAATTTATTTATATGTTAATTTTAGTATTTAATTGAATTTAAATAGTTCAAATTTTTTTGCAGTATGTAGATTTAAATTTTAAGTGGTTTTAGATTTAGGAATTTAGTTTAGTGTAGACTAAGTTTGTGCCAGCAGTAGCGGTTATACAAACTATACAAGTTAATTATATTTAGTTTTAATTAAGTGTAAATTGATGGTTTTATTACAAATTTTTTAGGTGAAATTTTAAATTTGTTTAAAATTATTGTTTTTTTTCTGAGGTTAAGAAATTTATTTTTAGACTAGGATTAGATACCCTATTATTTTAAATGTGAATTTTTAAACTGAAATTATTGTTAGTTAAGGTCTTTAAAGTTAAAGATTTTGGCGGTATTTTAGTCTTTTCAGAGGAACCTGTCTTTTAATCGATAATCCACGATAATTAATACCTTTCTTTTAAATTTGCATATCGTCGTTAAATAAATATTTTAATAGAATTTTAATGTTTAGGAATTTTTATTATAAAGTAATTCAGATCAAGGTGTAGTTTATAGAAAGGATAAGATGGGTTACATTACGTTTATGTGTGGACTTTCTTTTTGAAATGGGAATGAAAATGGATTTGAAAGTAATGCTTATTATTTATACGGCGTGATTAAGCTCTAAAATATGCACATATCGCCCGTCGCTTTCATATAAGATGAAATAAGTCGTAACAAAGTAGGTTTATTGGAAAATGAACCTGGAATGACAAATTAGAGCTTGATTTAAAGCATCTTATTTACACTAAGAAGTTAGTTGTTAAATTCAACTTGATTTGAATTTAGAAATTTATTTATTTTAATTTTGTTTTACTTTTATTTAAATAATTATTTTTTTTATTAATTTTTAATGAAAAAATTTTTTTTATTATAGTGCATTGTATTGTAAGAGATGATTTTTAAATTTATAAAAAGAAGATTTTGTTTTTTGTACCTTTTGTATCAGGGTTTACTAAATTATTTTTAATTATTTATTTATCCCGAATTTAAAAGAGCTAAGTAATTATTAATTTTATTGTGGAATAAATATTTATAATTTTTACTTTGTAGCGAAACGTTAGTCGTTTTTAAATATATCTGGTTTTTTAAGAAATACATTTAATGTAGCAATCATTCAGTATTAATATTATTTATAATTTTATGTTGATGATTTTTTATATCCAAGGGGACAAGCTTTTGGTTATATAATTATAAGATTTTATTTATTGAATAATACATAGGATTAGAATTTTCCACTGTTAAAAGGATGTTTTAATTTATTATTTTAAATTTTTTATTTTTTTTACTTTAGATTTTTTATTAAAATATTGGTTATAATTTTTTAGACCAAGAAATAATGGTAAAATTAGTATAATTTATTGTATTATTACATATTATTTTAAGGTTTTGTTAAGGAATTCGGCAAATTATTTTTCACCTGTTTAATAAAAACATGGCCTTTAGTTTATGATTTAAGGTCTGACCTGCCCAATGATTGTTTTGAATGGCCGCAGTATTTTGACTGTGCAAAGGTAGCATAATCATTAGTTTTTTAATTGAAAGCTGGAATGAATGGTTTGATGAAAAAATAACTGTCTCAATAGAACTGTTTTAGAATTTTATTTTTGAGTGAAAAAGCTTAAATTTATTAGAAAGACGAGAAGACCCTATAGAGTTTAATATTAACTTAGTCAATAATTTTTAGGTTTTATATAAATTATTGTTGAGATTATTATTTTGTTGGGGTGACATAAAAATTTAAGTAACTTTTTATTTTTTATAACATTTATATATGATTATTTGATCCTAATTTTTGGATAAAAAGATTAAATTACCTTAGGGATAACAGCGTAATTTCTTTGGAGAGTTCTTATCGATAAGGAAGTTTGCGACCTCGATGTTGGATTAAAATTTATTTTTGGTGTAGAAGCTAAAATATTAGGTCTGTTCGACCTTTAAAATTTTACATGATCTGAGTTTAGACCGGCGTGAGCCAGGTTGGTTTCTATCTCTTAATTATTAAATTGTTTTAGTACGAAAGGACCAGATAATTAAATAATATTTTAATGTTTTGGATTAAGTTGTTATTTTGGCAGATTAGTGCAATTGATTTAGAATCTTTAAATGTAATTTTTACAAATAACACTGATTATTAATGATTTGATCTTATTACTTTTTTCGATGATTGCTTTGGTTGTGTGTGTATTGATTGGTGTAGCTTTTTTGACCTTATTGGAGCGCAAGGTGTTAGGTTATATTCAAATTCGTAAGGGCCCCAATAAGGTAGGATTTATAGGGATTTTACAACCCTTTAGAGATGCTATCAAGCTTTTTACTAAGGAGCAAACTTTTCCTTACATATCTAATTTTAATATTTATTATTTTTCACCTGTAATTAATTTATTTATTTCTTTATTATTATGAATAATAATGCCTTTTTTAAGAGTTTATTTAAATTTTAATTTGTCTTTGTTATTTTTTTTAAGAGTGTCTAGACTTAGAGTCTATACTATTATGCTTGCTGGCTGGTCTTCTAATTCTAATTATTCTTTATTAGGTAGATTGCGATCAGTTGCTCAAACCATTTCTTATGAAGTGAGTTTGGCTTTAATTTTAATATCTTTTATTTTTTTAATTTTGAGCTTAAATTTACTTGATTTTATTTTTTTTCAAAGTTATATTTGGTTTTTGTTTTTGTGTTTTCCTTTATGTTTAATATGACTTGTTTCAGGGTTAGCTGAAACTAATCGAACACCTTTTGATTTTGCTGAAGGTGAATCAGAGCTGGTGTCAGGATTTAATGTTGAATATAGAAGAGGCACTTTTGCAATAATTTTTTTAGCAGAGTATGCTAGAATTTTATTCATAAGAATGATTTGTGTTATATTATTTTTAGGTAGAGATTTAAATTCTTTCATATTTTTTATTAAATTGGGATTGGTTTCTTTTTTTTGAATTTGAGCCCGTGGGACTTTACCCCGTTTTCGTTATGATAAATTAATGTATTTGGCTTGGAAGAGGTTTCTTCCCTGTTCTTTGAATTATTTAATTTTATTTTTTGGTTTTAAAATAATAATTTTTATTTTTTTATTGTAGTTAATAAATTTTAGTATGATAAACTAATAGAAAGTTTTATTTCTTTCATGTATTTTCAAAATACATACTTGTTCAAGTTCATTAGTTAATTTATTAAAATTTTATCTCATATTTTATAAATGGCTGGGTTAATAATGAAGTATAAGAAGTAAAGGATTGTAAGGGTTTGACCGGTGGTAATGTAAGGGTCTTCTACTGGCCGCGCCCCGATTCATGTTAGTAGACATACTATAACCAATATTGTTCAAAATAACGTTTTGTTGATAGGATAAAATTTGTTACTTAGAAAATTTTTTTTATTTGAAAACGGCAGGATATAAAGAATTGCAATGGATATAACTAGGGCAATTACTCCTCCTAGTTTATTGGGGATTGATCGTAGGATTGCATAAGCAAATAGAAAGTATCATTCTGGTTGAATGTGTACAGGTGTTACTAGTGGATTTGCCGGTGTAAAATTATCAGGGTCTCCAAGTAAGTAAGGAGAAATTAACGATAAGAGTGTTAATATTATTGATATAATTAAGAATCCAAGAATGTCCTTGAATGTGAAGTACGGATGAAATGGAATTTTATCAATGTTTCTGTTTAATCCTAGGGGGTTATTTGATCCTGTTTGATGAAGGAAAAGTAAATGAATTATTACTATTGCTGTAACAATAAATGGTAATAGGAAGTGGAAAGAGAAGAATCGCGTTAGTGTAGCATTATCAACAGCGAACCCTCCTCATACCCATTGTACAATAGTTGTGCCTAAATATGGGATTGCTGATAGCAGATTGGTAATTACTGTAGCACCTCAAAAAGATATTTGCCCCCATGGTAAGACGTATCCAAGGAATGCTGTTGCTATAACTAGGAATAAAATGGTTACTCCAATTATTCATGTGTGTATTAGTATATATGATCCATAATAAATTCCTCGGCCAATATGAATGTAAATACAAATGAAGAAGAATGATGCTCCGTTAGCGTGAAGGGTTCGGATTAATCACCCGTAGTTAACGTCTCGACAAATGTGAACAACTCTATTGAATGCTAGTTCAATATTAGGGCAATAATGTATTGCTAGAAAGATTCCTGTAACGATTTGAATTCCTAAACACAGTCCTAGCAAAGACCCAAAGTTTCATATTGTTGAAATATTTGACGGTCTGGGTAAGTCAATTAATGAATTATTTATAATTTTAATAAGAGGCGATGTTTTGCGTATTGGTATTTTCATTAGTTTATTTGTCGTACTGGCCCTTTTTTAAAATTAGTAATTTTTACGGTAGCAATTAGTGCTAATAGTAAGTAGATAATTGTGAATATTAGTAAGATGTTAAGTGGAAAATTAATATACTTATTTAAGGATGTATTAATAATTTTATTTATTGTAAATATTATGGTTTCATTATTTATTAGGTTTAATTCGATGTTGAAGTATGGCAAGATTAAAGGTATTACAATAAACGGTGATAGTATTAAGTATTTTATATTGAACATAAATTTTTCGTTTGATGCAATTCTGGTTATATATATAAATAGTACTAATATTCCTCCAATTAAAATTAGAAATAAAATGTAGGAATATCAGTAATTGAAATTATAGTTACCTGAAATTAACCTAACTATAATAGTTTGGATTAAAAGGATTAATCCTATAGATAGGGGGTGAGTTATTGTTAGAAAGATTAGTGATATTAATATGTTAATTGTAAATATAATTGATAATATATCAAGAAGTAGTTTAATTTAAAATTTTAATTTTGGAGATTAATGATGAGTGTGATATTCTTTCTTGATGTTTTAAAAAGATTAACTTTATTTTTGGTTTACAAGACCAATATTTTTTTTAAATTATTAAAACTTATGTTAATATTTAAATTTTTTGGTATATTAATGTTTTTTAGTGGTATATATGTTTTTAGCATGAAGCGTAAACATTTATTGTTAATACTCTTGAGACTGGAGTTTATTGTTTTGTCTGTTTACATAATATTATTTATTTATCTTAGTTTTATTGGTGATGAATTTTTTTTTTCAATAATTTTTTTAACTTTTAGAGTTTGTGAGGGGGCCCTTGGTTTATCTATTTTGGTATCTTTAATTCGTACTCATGGTAATGATTATTTTCAAAGTTTTAATCTTTTATGATAAAATTTTTGTTTTTAATATTGTCTATGATTCCTTTAAGTTTTTATGGCTGATTTTGATTAAATCAATTTGTTTGATTTTTGATAACTTTTATTTTTTTGTTAATATTTAGATTTAATTATCTTTTTATATACGTTTCTTATGAATTAGGGGTTGACTTATTATCTTATATTTTAATTTTGTTGAGATTTTGGATTTGTTCCTTGATGCTGATGGCTAGAGAAAAGGTTTACTTAAAAAATAATTGGAGGAGAATATTTGTATTTGTAGTTTTGGGTTTAATATTTTCGTTATTTGTTACTTTTAGTGCTTTGAATTTATTTATTTTTTACATTTTTTTTGAGATTAGGTTAATTCCTACTTTGTTTTTAATTGTAGGATGGGGCTATCAACCCGAGCGTTTACAAGCGGGGGTTTACTTATTATTTTATACTTTATTTGCTTCTTTGCCTATGATGATTTCTATTTTTTTTTGTTATCAAGAGATGTATTCATTACATTTTTATTTTTTAAAGAATGATCTTAATAATCTTATTATTTATTTGCTTATTAATATGGTGTTTTTTATTAAAATTCCTATGTTTTTTGTTCATTTGTGGTTGCCTAAGGCTCATGTAGAGGCCCCTGTTTCTGGTTCTATAATTTTGGCTGGTATTATGCTTAAGCTAGGCGGGTACGGGATAATACGTTTGATGGTGTTATTTATTAGAATTGGTTCTAAGATTAATTTATTTTTTATTAGACTTAGATTGGTAGGAGGTTTATATATTTCTTTAATTTGTTTACGTCAAAGTGATATGAAATCATTAATTGCTTATTCTTCTGTTGCTCACATAGGTCTTGTTCTTTCAGGGGTAATAACAATGAATTATTGAGGTCTCGGGGGTGCTTTAGCTATAATAGTAGCTCATGGGCTATGTTCGTCTGGTTTATTTTGCTTAGCTAATATTAGATATGAGCGTATTATGAGACGGAGACTTTATTTAAATAAGGGGCTAATTAATTTAATACCTAATTTATCTTTAATTTGATTTTTATTGGTTTCTTCTAATATAGCAGCCCCGCCTTCTTTAAATTTGTTGGGGGAGATTATGCTTATTAATAGAATTCTTAGTTTTAGAAGGTTAAATATAATTTTTTTAATATTAATTTCTTTTTTTAGAGCAGTTTACTCTTTGTTTTTATATTCTTTTAGGCAACATGGTTCTTATTACTCTGGAAGTTATTCTTACTTTATATGCAGATCACGAGAATATCTTTTGTTGATTCTTCACTGATTACCATTAAATTTGTTAGTTTTAAGAGGAGATTTATTAGTTTTATGGATTTATTTAAATAGTTTAATTAAAATATTGACTTGTGGCGTCAAAGATATATTAATATATTTTAAATAATTAGTATTTGTTTAATTTATTTTTATTTTATAATTTTCATAAGTGTAGGTTTTTTTTTAAGGTCTATTTATTTAATAGTTTTGGGATTGAGTTATTTTTTGGAATTTAATCTTTTAATAATTAATTCTTCTTCTATTGTGATGACATTTCTTTTTGATTGAATATCTACTTTATTTATAAGTTTTGTTTTATTTATTTCTTGTATAGTTATTTATTATAGAGATGAATATATACATGGTGATTTGTATTTAAATCGGTTTATTAGGTTGGTTGTTATGTTTGTTTTGTCAATAATATTGTTAATTATTAGCCCTAATTTAATTAGAATTTTGCTAGGTTGGGATGGTTTAGGGTTAGTTTCTTATTGTTTAGTTATTTATTATCAAAATGTTAAGTCTTATAATGCAGGTATATTAACTGCTCTTACTAATCGAATTGGTGATGTTGCTTTATTAATATCTATTGCTTGGATATTGAATTATGGTAGTTGAAATTATATTTTTTATTTAGAGGAGTTTAAAAATGATTTATATATACAGATTATTTCTTTGTTGGTGGTTTTGGCAGCTATGACTAAAAGAGCTCAGATTCCTTTTTCTTCATGATTACCTGCTGCGATAGCAGCCCCTACCCCCGTATCTTCTTTAGTTCATTCTTCTACTTTGGTTACTGCTGGGGTTTATTTATTGATTCGTTTTAATTTTTCTTTTAGAGATTATTTAATGTATTTTTTACTATTTATTTCTAGAATAACTATATTTATGTCGGGATTAGGGGCTTGTTTTGAGTTTGATTTAAAAAAAATTATTGCTTTATCTACTCTTAGTCAATTAGGTTTAATAATGAGAATTTTGTCTTTAGGGAGATATGAGTTAGCTTTTTTTCATTTATTGACGCATGCTTTATTTAAGGCGTTATTGTTTATATGTGCTGGTAATATTATTCATAATTTAGGTAATTGTCAGGATATTCGTTATATAGGGGGTCTTGTTTCTAGAATACCTTTAACCTGTGTTTATATAAATATTAGAAATTTAGCTTTATGTGGTTTACCTTTTTTAAGAGGGTTTTATTCAAAGGATTTAATTGTTGAATTAATGTGTATGGGCTATTTAAATGTTTATATTTATATAATTTTTTATATTTCTGTAGGTTTGACAGTTTGTTACAGTTTTCGGTTGGTTTATTATACTTGTACTGGTAGATTTAATTACTTATCTTTAAATATACTTTCTGATTGTAATTATTTAATGTTAAAGGGTATGAGAGGGTTAATTTTACTTGTAGTTGTAATGGGTAGATGTCTTTCATGGTTGATTTTTCCTTTTCCTTATTTGATTGTTTTACCTTTTTTAATAAAAATTATAACTTTAATTGTAATTTTTTTAGGTATCTGGATTGGTTATGAATTGTCTAAATTTAAGTTGAATTACTTGAATCTGTCTTTAAAAACTTATGGGATTTCTTGATTTTTGGCTTCTATGTGAAATATACCTTTAATTTCTACCCATGGTTTAAATTATTATCCTATTATGATAGGAAGACTATTATATAAAAATCTTGATCAGGGTTGAACTGAATATTTTGGTGCTCAAAAAATTAATAATATATTGATTGTTAATTCTAAGTCTTTTCAGATTATTTTTAATAATAATATTAAACTATTTTTTATTTTATTGATTGTTTGATTATCTATTATTTTAATGTTGTATCTAAATAGCTTAAGTTAGAGCATAATATTGAAGATATTAGGGTAATATTTTTATTTTTAGATATTTATAAAAATGAATTAATTTTACATTGAAAATGTAATGTTTTTTTTAAACTATATAAATAGAAATATAAACAATTTAATGCTTTAAAATTAAGTTAGAAGCTTATTTTTTTTAATATTTCTTTAATTGGAATATAATTCAATTTTATCATTAACAGTGATATACCTCTGTTTTGGTTTCAATTAAAAATAAGGATTAATTAAAATCAAACTTTTAGGTCGAAACTAAATGCATCTATTGCTTCTTATTTAAGATAAATTGACTTATCAATAATTTTTAATTGCAAATTAAATGTTATAATTAACTATTATCCTAGTTAGTTCAGTTTAGAGCCCCTTGTTTTCACTCGTGGAACAAACCGATTAATAGAATTGAAATAAAAAAGGTTAATGTTCAAGCGTATATTGTTAGTTCGCTAAATTTAATAGAAATAATTATTGGGAATAGTAAGGTGATTTCTACATCGAAAATTAGAAAGATAATTGCAATTAGGAAGAAATGTAATGAGAAAGGTAATCGTGCAGGGGATTTAGGGTCAAACCCACACTCGAACGGGGATCTTTTTTCACGATCTGTAAATGTTTTTTTGGAAGTTAAGTTTAAAATTACAATTAGTGCTATTCTAATAATTATTAGAATTGTTGATACAGTGACTATAATTAATATTATTTATACTAATTTCTAGATCTTTTGATTGGAAGTCAAAAATAATTTTTATACTATATAAATATCTACCTCATCAGTAAATAGAAATGTAAAGGAATAACCAAACAACATCTACGAAGTGTCAGTATCATGCAGCTGCCTCAAAACCGAAATGGTGGATTTGGGAAAAGTGATTGTTTAAGTGCCGTATTAAACATACTAATAAGAATGTTGTACCGATAATTACATGAAGGCCATGGAATCCTGTAGCAACAAAAAATGATGATCCATAGGCTGCGTCTGAAATGGAAAACGATGATTCATAATATTCGTATCCTTGTAGTATAGTGAAGTAGAGCCCTAGAATTACAGTTAATATTAATCCTTGAGTAGCTTGCTTATAGTTATTTTCCATTAACCCGTGATGGGCTCAAGTAACCGTTAATCCAGATGTTAATAGGATAAGTGTATTTAGTAGAGGGATTTGAATGGGATTGAATGTATGGATTCCCTTAGGTGGCCATATTATTCCGATTTCTACTGTTGGTGCTAATCTATTGTGAAAAAATCCTCAGAAGAACGAGATGAAGAAAAATACTTCTGATGTAATAAATAAAATTATTCCTCAACGTAATCCTATTGTTACAGTATAAGTGTGTAGGCCTTGAAAAGTCCCTTCTCGGGAGATGTCTCGTCATCATTGATATATAATTAGTATTATTGAAAATATTCCAAGTATTATTAAGGAATTGTCGAAGAAATGAAATCATTTAATTAGACCTGATATTAATACAAGAGCTCTTAGTCTTCCTAAGATTGGTCATGGTCTTACGTCGACTAAGTGGAATGGGTGGTTTTTGTTTGACATTAATATACTTCTCTTGAGTATAAGGTTCTGAGTACTGCGAACACGTAGGATTGAATGATTGCTACAGCGGATTCTAGTAATAATAGTAGGATTTGTACTATAACTAGAATATTTACTATGTAAATAGATAATATAGTTCCGGTATTTCCTAGCAGAGTTATTAGTAGATGGCCTGCAATTATATTTGCTGATAATCGGATTGCTAGTGTACCAGGACGGATAACATTACTAATAGTTTCAATACATACTATAAATGGTATTAGAGCCGGAGGGGTCCCTTGAGGGACAAGATGAGCAAATATATGAATTGTATTGTTAATTCATCCAAATAGTATAAAAGTTAGTCATAGTGGTAAGGCTAGTGTTAGTGTTAATACTATATGTCTTGTTCTGGTAAAAATATATGGGAATAGACCCAGGAAATTATTAAATAGGATTAAACTAAATAATGAGATAAAAATTAGAGTTATTCCTTTAATTTTATTTCCTAATAATGTTTTGAATTCTATATGGAGGGTTGAGGTAATTTTGATTCAAATGAGGTTAATTCGTGATGGAATAAATCAAAATATTGAGGGGATGATTATAATGCCTAATAATGTTCTTGTTCAATTTAATGAGGTGTTTCAATTAGCAGAGGGGTCGAATGATGAAAATAGATTTGCTATCATTTTCAGTTAATTTTGATATTTTTGATTGCTGATATTTTTTTTGTTACGTTATTATAAGTGAAAGAGTAGTAGTTTATAATATTGAATATTAGAAAAATTATAATAAATGTTAATATTAGAGTTAATCAATTTAACGGTGCTATTTGTGGTATTAAAAATTAATATTTAATATTGATTTTAACTTGACAAGTTAATGTTATTATTTTAACTAAATTTTTCATTAGAAGTATTTGTTAATTTACTATAGTGTGGTTTAAGAGACCATTGCTTACTTTCAGCCATCTAATGAAATTCTAATTATCTTAGAAATTCATTTAATAAAGTAATTAGGTGAAATTCTTTCAACTACAATAGGTATAAATCTATGATTAGCTCCACAAATTTCAGAACATTGACCGTATATTAACCCTGTCCGGTTTGCGGTAAATCTAACTTGGTTTAGTCGTCCAGGAGTAGCATCTACTTTGACTCCTAAAGATGGAACAGTTCATGAGTGAATTACATCTGCTGAGGAGATTAATATTCGAATTTGTGATAGATAGGGGATTACTATCCGATTGTCTACATCTAGTAGCCGAAAGTTAAAAGGATTTATCTCAGCCTGAGGAATTATATATGAGTCAAATTCAATGTTTTTGAAATCAGAATATTCATATGATCAGTATCACTGGTGCCCAATGGTTTTAATAGTAATTAAAGGGTTATTTGTTTCATCTAAAATGTAAATTAATCGTAATGATGGTAAGGCAATAAAAATTAGAGTAATTGCTGGTAGAATTGTTCAAATAATTTCAATTAATTGCCCTTCCAATAAGTAACGATGTGTATATTTATTGAAAAATAATCCCGCTATTATTTGACCTACTAAAATTGTAATAATTACTAAAATAAGGAGGGTGTGATCATGGAAAAATGATAATTGTTCTATAAGAGGTGATGCTCTATCTTGAAGTAAAAGGGACTTTCATGTTGCGATTTCTAAAAAAAGCTAAAACTTTATATATGGGGTTTAAGTCCATTGCACTAATCTGCCATATTAGAAGTTTGTTAATATAGGAAGCTCAGAATATCTATGTTCGGCAGGCGGAGATTGTTGAAATCATTCAATAGAAGATGTTATATTTAACGGGAATAGTGTTTTCCGTGACGCGGAAAACCTTTCTCAAATAATAAAAATTAAATATAATACTCTAATTAATGAAATAATTGAACCAATTGATGAGATAATATTTCATATTGTGTATGCATCAGGATAATCTGAATAACGTCGGGGTATTCCTCTTAATCCTAAAAAATGTTGGGGAAAGAACGTCAGGTTTACACCCACGAATATAGTAAAAAATTGTGTTTTACACATTTTTATATTTAAAGATAATCCTGTAAATAATGGAAATCAATGGATAAGTCCTCCGAAAATTGCAAATACAGCTCCTATTGATAGTACGTAATGAAAGTGAGCTACTACATAGTAGGTATCATGTAGTATAATATCAATAGATGAATTAGCTAATACTACTCCTGTTAGTCCACCTACTGTAAATAGAAACACAAATCCTAAGGCCCATAATAGTGAGGGTCTATAGTTTAGTTGTGTTCCATGTAATGTAGCTAATCATCTGAAAATTTTAATTCCTGTGGGAACAGCAATAATTATTGTAGCTGAGGTAAAATATGCCCGGGTATCTACATCTATTCCTACTGTGAATATATGATGAGCTCATACTACGAATCCTAATAGACCAATAGCTATTATTGCATAAATCATACCTAGTGTCCCAAATGCTTCCTTTTTCCCTCTTTCTTGTCTAATAATATGGGAAATTATACCAAACCCAGGGAGAATTAAAATATAAACTTCAGGATGACCAAAGAATCAAAACAAGTGTTGATAAAGAATAGGGTCCCCACCACCAGCAGGATCAAAGAACGATGTATTAATATTTCGATCTGTTAATAATATAGTAATTGCTCCTGCTAATACTGGGAGTGATAATAATAATAGAACAGCTGTAATTACTACAGCCCATACGAATAAAGGTATACGGTCAAATGTTATTCCTCGAGGTCGTATGTTAATTACTGTAGTGATAAAATTTACAGCCCCGAGGATTGATGATACACCTGCTAAATGTAATCTAAAAATTGCAAGGTCTACCGATGATCCTCCATGGGCGATATTAGATGATAGTGGTGGGTAAACAGTTCATCCTGTTCCTGCGCCTCTTTCTACAATTCTTCTTATTAACAAAAGGGTTAGTGAGGGGGGTAGTAACCAAAATCTTATGTTATTTATTCGAGGAAATGCTATATCAGGGGCTCCTAATATTAAGGGTACTAGTCAATTTCCAAATCCACCAATTATAATGGGTATTACTATAAAGAAAATTATGATAAATGCATGGGCTGTTACGATTACGTTATAAATTTGATCGTCTCCAATTAGAGACCCCGGGTTCCCTAGTTCTGCTCGGATTAGTAATCTAAGGGATGTCCCTACTATGCCTGCTCATGCGCCAAAAATAAAGTAAAGTGTTCCAATATCTTTGTGGTTTGTTGAAAATAATCATTTATTCGGTAAAAT